AAATAACCACTTTAATGGAGATTTGTAGCATCATTCTTCCAATCCCGTCTTGCGACGGTGCTCCTTTAGTAGGTCCGATAAGCCAGCATATGATGCCCCCGCTGGGGCTGTTTCGAACTTGGTCCAGTCCAGCTCCAGCAATTCTTTTGATAGGCGTTCCATTTCCTCCTTTGTCTGGACTAATTCGAGTTTTAAAGCTTGGGCCAGTTCCTCATTTGTTTTCTCAATGTGATGACCATCCATTTTTCCAATGGACTCCCATTCTTCGAACTTCCCTCTTACAATTGGAAATATAAAACTCTCTTTCATTGCCTCGTGTGCTGCACTTCCCGGTTTTATATAAGTAAAAGAGTCTCGCTCTTCGTTCTCTCCGTTGTTGGGAGCACTATCAATACCGGGAGTCGAGGTGGAAGAAGACGACGCGGACGAGACGGATTGTGGAGGAGTAAAGAATCGTTCTTTGTCCGAATCCGTTTCGGAGGATGCATGGCCGATAAGGGAGTCCGACGGAGTCGCCGGAGACTCTGAGCTTGATGCGCCTGATGTCCCCTCGCCGATAGGGATCATCATATGGGTGAAGTCCTCGCCTGTGAGCAGCGCTCGTAAAGCAAAGCCTACTGTCAAGGCAAGCCCTGCTGAGCAGCAGCAGCCCAACCCTCTTAGAGCAAAGGATAGGACTCGACCGCCCAGAGAGAACCCAACCTTTTCAAGTAAGGCATGAAAGAAATCCATCAAGTTGAATTTAAGACAAAGAAGATACAAAAGAATGGACACAGTTGCTACAAAGAGGAAAGGCACCGATTTATTACAAAAAAGAGTACCATGGTTGCCCAATAAGAAGACTTTCTTCTTAAATCTTCGGAGTACCCGGTAATACTTGATCATCCGAGAGTGTTCAAAAACTCTCTGCCATTTTAGAGGCACTAATCGCTCGATATCGGCTACAATGAAAGAACGACATTTAAGACTACCTCTTTCTACGAACAAACTGGTTTTTTTATAACCCTTTCCATTCTCTTTAACAATAGACAACTCGCCATTTGCGGAAATGGCCTCAATATAGATCAAATCTCTTTCAACCATGAATTCGACTAATAAGCCCCCAATCTCATATTTCTTACCCTTTTTCGGTTTTATATCCTTATCCCTGCTATTCCTTTTATTGGTTATTAATTCTTGTGTTCGAACAGTGGTATCTAGCTTGTCTATTAATGTAGATAGCCTCACAACCGAAGACTCTTGAATACAGCTGAACAACAATCCTAGTACATATATAATGACTGCCTCCAGCGTATATTGACCTAACGACTCAATAGTTCTATGATAAACATCCTGCGGTAGTTTATCGTATAAATAATCTTTAGCGCATATAAGATCCTTACCTATCAATAGTTTAATTAAGTTAGGGCTTTCTTTAAATATACTGTATTCGTCGAATTTCGTGGTTATATCTTCGATCTTCATTTGTAACTCAGTTAACTCATTCTCCGATAGATCTAATGTATTACCGCGTTTTTTAGACTCATTTAACAATTTAAATACTTGATCCTTATACAATTGACTATCTTTTGGATTATCCAAGCATTTTGTTCCCATATCCGAGATAAATTGATCCAAAAAGCTATTAAGGTTTGAATGGGATGCATAATTCCTATGCAACATCTTCAAACACCCCGAACCCACCCCAGCCAACATTATAGTACTCACTACTCGAAAATATAGCCCTTTCAAGGGTAAGGCTCTTCCCTGTAGATTGTATCGTAGATACATTGCCATGGTTTGTTTTAACATATTGGTCTTTGTATTAGTCTACCAACCCAATCTCGATAATGAAAGCGCTAATCAAGACTTTGCGCATTAGAAAGGTCAATCTCGTAGTCAAATAAGTAACGCATCGTCTTTTTTCTACGCTGGGCTACACTTGCTTCACCGATAGGAATTGGTTACTGGTTCTAGCATCACACCTTAGCAACACTTGTTTCCTTGTTCTATCGGTTGATCTTGTCTTCTGTTCGGACCTCTCTTTCTTATCTTAGGCGGGGACAGGATTCGAACCTGCAGTCTTCAGGTCATGAGCCTGATGAGTCGACCAATTCCTCTACCCCGCTTCTTCCCCTTCTCTTTCGAACTCCGAAAACCAAGGTTCGACTTGCATGTGTTAAGCATATAGCTAGCGTTCGTTCTGAGCCAGGATCAAACTCGTCTTTTGACTAGAATTTGGCACGAAAGCGGGAGAACCTAGTGAACCGGGCGTACTACTCATCAGCCACTCGAAGTCTCTTAGGTGATTTGGAGTAGATCTTCTCTTATGTGATTTGGAATAAGAGATTTGGAATAAGAGATTGAGACGAAGAAAGACGAAGAAGTGAGGTGCGAAGAGAGATTAGACGATATTAGATCTCTCTGATATCTTAGACGAAATTAGAAGATAAGAGAGATTAGACGAGATGAGAAGTCAATTCGTCCTACGGGGCAAACAAAGAAGAAGAAGAGAATCGACGGAGAGAAAGAAGTACCGGTCCCTGGGCATCCCAGTCCGAAGAAGAAGAAGCTGCAGTCCACCTTACTAAGACAGAGATCCGAACTCTATCTCCTAGCCTATTCAATAGTAGAAAGCAGAGGTCTGTAGGCCTCATTAGAAGAAGATCTCTTGGATTCCTCGACTACCCTATCACCTCATACTTAGCTGCATTGCCAGTACGATCCCTATCTAAGAGCTTGTCCCTACTCAACCTCGGATGTGAGCTAAGCTAAGTGCTTAGGCTTGCACTAAGGGCGGACTGGCTTTTAGCGAATGAGATCGACCAATACCACCGCGCCCACCGAGACATGCCTCCAAGCTAAAGTCAAGTCAAGGTTTTCACTAATCTATCTTTCTATCCACCGGGCGAAGCAGACTAGGACTTTCCTCCTTCATTCATGCTACGAATAAGAGAGAAGAGAGATTATACCGATATTATTTCATAAGATCTCTTAGACGAAATTAGAAGATAAGAGAGATTAGACGAGATGAGAAGTCAAGTCAGATTCATTCTATTGAAAGTGGATGTCGGATATATATGTGAAGTGAGAGAGAGAGATTTTCCCTCGGAGACGGAGATCTAAATAGATTTTTTTGACCTCGACATAGCTGTAAAGTGTTTGAATCTTCGCATTTCATGCCTTAATCAGTCTCTAAGAAAGCGAAATTGCATAGGCGTCTGCTAGATAGAAGGAGAAGGGGGAAGACTTAGATAAGAAGTTTCGGCGGGAAGACTGTGAGTAAGGTGCCTACTATTTCATTCATCACTCGAGGTCTTACCGTATCAGTAGTAGAATAAGAAGTCGTCTCATAATCAGTAGGGAGAGAACAGCTCTTTTAAGTAGGTTCTTAACTGAGAGATAGAGGAGTAGGGGTGCGGGCGAGTTCGAATAGCCGTAGGGTCTGTAGGTAGAGAACGCCTGTTCGGAGCCTATTGTTTCATAATCAGTAGAGAACAATTCTATGAGTGGAACTTGAGCTGGGGGAGATCCACATATCTGTGCCCGCCTGACGGCATGCTAAGGAAGTGGAGTGCGAGATTGAAGAAAGAAGATCTTCGACTGATTTTTATCGAAGTCAGGAGGCGGCTTACATGAAGAGAACTTTCTTCTTAGGAGAGAAGGCTGAAGATCTCTGTATATAAGAAAGGACAAGGTCTGCTCGGGTGCTAGCGTCATGCACTTCTGAGACTATTCAATCTTTCTGAACCAGTAGTAGCGTGCGTAGCCCCGGCTCCCCTATTTGGATAAGGCGTGATCATGGATTGAAGACATTCTCGCTACTACGGCTATGGGGATCGAAAGAAAGAGATTCCTTTCTTCTCGTTTCGCTCAATTCAACTCCACATACAGCAAGGTATTCTCAAAGGGCTTTGCCTTAAGGCGCGGGGTTTTCATTCAATAAACAAGGAAGGGGATTTAAACACCCGGCTTCAATCTATTCCTATTCGTTTCTTTGGATATGCAGCTCCCTCAACTGTACTATCTTGAGGATAAATAGCAAGCTTGTCTTCCATTTAGGAACTTGAGAGTACCTCTATACCGTATCTTTACTCTCTCGAGCTTTAGCCAAATCAGACTTCGCCCTTCACTTTAGGTTAGTAAGAAAAAGGGTTCAAGCGCTTGAAAGCCAAGTAAGGCTAGGATTCCTTTAGGCTTAGGCCTTTGAACATTGATTCTATTCTCTCTCCTGAAGAAGGGCTAATGCAAATATAAGACCCTATATTGCCTCTTTGTTTGGAACTTCTTGCATTCCTTTGAGTTAGTCCCGGAACTACTTCATTTAAGTCTTTCAGTACTTTCGACCCCTTCATTCACTCTACTCTCTTCAACTCCAGAAGTCCGAAAAGGAGCCCAGCCCCAACTTACGGTTGGCAAGAACAATTGATGAGCAGCCGCGTAAGCCCTACCAATTTACAATCTTCGCTTTTCGAGCCGAAGCCTACCTCCAGGCCATCTAACGAATAAGACTGTTACTCTTATCTATCTCGTAGTACCCTCTTCAAATTCTACTAATTCACCTGCCATTACCATGACTTCATAAAGACCAACAATCTTGCTAGATCGAACTTCTCTATTTATTTGCTGAATAGATAGATCGACCGAGAAAATCATAACTATACTTAAGAATAAAAGACTAGGAAAAGCCCACATACGTCGAAGCTTTTGCCGTCGGAGAAAGGATCAGTCCCACTACGCGTAACTAGATGGGAATAGCTCCTGCCCAGCTCGAGGGAAATTCCTCTTTGATAACATGGATCCATTTTCTAAGAAGAAGCGGCTATTCTATTGGACAGATTTCCGTGCTTGTCCTTGAATCGGGATTCGATTGGTCTTCTGTGTAATGGAGCTCTTTTAGCCTGGGCACGAAGGCTATGAGAATCACTGGTTGGGAACGAAGGAACTTCCGGGCTTCGATAATTCGTTCTTAGCAAGAAAAGAATAGAGGGTAGCAGTCCTTAGCCAGGCCTCTATTAAATCGGTTTAGCGTGGGCCTTTCATTGATTGAGTCCAAAAGAACGGGGTTGGATGCGAGATTCGGTGATTTAGAATAGAAGTTCAATAACCCGCTTAAACGCTTTTTTAGTTCAAAAGGGGATTGGTTCTCATTCTTGAGAAATAGGAATCATAGCCTATGATAGTAGCCCAGCAAAGAAGTCAACTTCTGGGATGGCGAGAATCCGGATGCCGAGAAAGAGCTCTTTTCAGGTTTTCATTCCGCTTGTAAGCCGCTCTCTCCCGAGTGTAAGCAAGCCTATAAGTATTCATCATCTCTTCCCACTCTTACTATAAGTGCCTGTTATTCCTCCTTTTCTTTGAGCAAGGAAGACTAGCAGAAAGCTACCTCCCTGCGCGTCTATCTGATTCTAAGGCTTTAATCAAGAGTGATGTAATGCGCCGAAAGCAAGAGTTCATTGCTCGTCATCGCAAGGAAGAAGTAATTTCATGTATAAAAGATGTGGACTGGAGAGTTAGTATTGAGGTCAATATGCTTCCCCTTAGTTGGACAGCTTATCGAAGGGAGGAGTCAAAGTGTCTTAGGTGTCGGCATCACACATATAGCATATGTGCCGTGAGTGAGAGGTCAATCACTCTCAGTTCTTCTTTCGAAATTCTCGAACATGATGAAGAGCTCTTATCGGCTTGAGGTTTCTTTTCAAGCTGAAATATCGTAAGAGAAGCAAAAGAATGTTACGCCCAAACAATCCCATGCCTTTCTTGGTTAAAAACCGGCTATTTCTGAACTAGTCTTTCTTCATTTTTAGAGCAAGAAGCGGAACTACAGGGATTTTGCGACTGGATTATGATTATGATTGATGCTATGGCAGATGTTATGATTTGCGTCGATCCAACTTTGATTATGAGTGAGCCTGAAATCACTGCATTTGTGATTTTTGGCTTAGGGCTGACTTTCCAAATGGCATTTCAAACCCTGTCTCGTATAAACTATGAGTATTTGACTACTCTACCTAGGGATATAGCCATGGATCACATATCAGACGTGGCAGACGATGAGCTGATGGAAGGGATCCGGCACAAGCTGGACGTCCTATGCGACAAAGCAGGAGTTCCATTACCCCAAGGCCCTTACAACATCACGGATTGTATGTTCAATTCGGATGATGATTTCTATTCTATCCACTTCTGTTATCATGATTTATTGGCGCACGGCCTAATGTCTGGAACTTTTTCATATGCGATGGACGTCCTCGCTGTGATGCAGGCTCAGGGGCTGGTGGTCTAGTTAGGTGAATCTTCTTTCTTTCTGCTGTTCTTTTTCCCATGCCTTTCTTGATTGGACAAACCCAACCGGCTATTTCCGGTTGGTCTAGTCTCTCTATTTTATCTTTCGGGAGCAGAGCGAGAGAACGAAGTGAAGTGATAGGAAGAGAAGTGGCGGGAGATCTCTATTCATTACACCCGGCGGGTATGGATCGAAGAAGGAAATTCTCCATCCGCCCGCCAGCAGCGCAGCAGAGGGGGTTCGATTCCCGTTATACGCTATGTGGCGAAAAAGACTGATTCAACGAGATATGCTTGCCTGCATTAAGATTTCAAACTTGTCGTCCACTTTCAGGAAATGTTCGGAACAGAGAACTTACAATAATACAACGCCGCATTCTCCGAAGATTGAGGAACAAGAAGAGATCTATTAAGAGAAAGATTTCTCCGAGACAAAATCTTTACAGTTACATCCAATCACAAACTACACGAAAGTTGCCCCTTTTTCATGGGGATTTACCCATCACAGAGATGCACAGAAGAACAGAACGAACTTCATATATCCCTTTTCCACTCAATCCAGAAACAAGATCGGACGTTATTCCGGTTCGTCTCCATTTTCGTGAAACTATTCCTCAAGCAAGGCAGCCGATAAGTCATCGAAGGGTTTGTGTGAATAATGGAATGGTAAGCATTACTCATTTGAAAGTGTCCCACGGTGATCTAATATCTTTTCAAGAAAATGACGCGAGAGCCCGCGGTGAAGAAATAAGGAGATCTTTCTATATCGACATATCAGTTGAAAAAATCATAGGCAAATTCCTGGATCACCCGGTAAGAATGTGGAGAAGAACCAAAACAGAATGGTTCCGCCTACTCAAAACTAAGAGGGGGTGCCGCCTACTACTAAAATCCCGGTTTTTGCAACAGTTGCGTTCTTCTATGCAAGAATCAGACTTAGAAAGAACAAAGAAGTTTGGATCCGAAAAAGTATGCTTAGGCAGTTCCTTCGCTGAGCACAACAGAATGGAGATAAATTTGTATCATTTCAAATCCCTATTCTTATCGAAGAGAAGGAACGATAAAAACCGAAATCCTCCTACTCGAACAAGAAGTCCTTTAGTTAACAACTCTTATTTATATAGTAATTCGACCTATTGCTCCGGAGCCCCCCATCAGTTTGCTAGGGAGAGAAGAATTGCTAGGAAGATAAGAAATCTCCTTCTTCCTTCTTCTAGGAAGAGAAGAATTACTAGGAAGATAAGTAATCTCCTTCTTCCTTCTTCTAGGAAGAGAAGAATTACTAGGAAGAGAAGAATTACTAGGAAGAGAAGAATTACTAGGAAGAGAAGAATCAAAAGGATCGAACTACCTACTCATTATTCGGAGGTGAATCATAGAACACCAAAAGCTGTGGTATCTTATGGACCTAACATAGGTCACATCCCTCACGACATAAGATTGAAAGATCCAAACCTTCCTCTTCGGAGCGGAAACGGACGTGGCCAAAACATATAAAGATCGGCGTAGTCGCTCGGACATATCTATCCGGATAGAGGCCGGATAGAGGATAGTCTAGATCGATTCATAGATAGATCTCTCTCCATATAGATAGGTATCTCCGTGGATAGAGATAAAGATAGGGATCCATCTAGATCTTGATTCACTATTTCCATTTTTTTGCTTCCTTGATTCTGATTGATTGCCTTTTTGACGACAAGTTTGAAATCTTAAGGCAAGGAAACATCGTTTTTCAATTATGACTTGCTGGGTCGGAGCGTAGACGAGCGAGCAGAGCCCAGGAAACAGGGAAGCCCGTCATAGAGCAGTCGACTAGAAGTAAAAGACTGCTGGCCTGAGAGAAGGCGGCCTCTCTCGGGAAACATGGCCCAATTTCTCTTCTTTCTTTTTTATGTCGGTTTTTTTTCAGGGGCCCACCCTGCAAACGGAGGCTTGAAAGCCGGAGTGCGCAGGAGCGCACTTCCGTTTTCTACGCAGGTAGTTCGAGCTTGCTTCTAGTACCAAACAAGGGAATCTATTCCTCTCCTTACCTTACCTAAACCTGACTTACTCTTGCTCTTGAACATGAATACTTTAAGTCCCTCCGCTGCTCTGCTCTGTCTTCTAGTCGATTGTTCTGTGGGCAGTGGAGACGCTGGAGATGTTTCAGCTACTATTCCTACTCATGTTATTTCCATTACCCGGTCGTGGGGATGGGTGATGAGATTTGCAGCCCAGGTGTCGAGGTAGTGTGAAAAACTTGTTCGTGAGACCCTCGTGACATAGGCATAGAACTTTATAACTCTATGGATGTTTCATTATATTCATATCGAATCATGCATTGGCATTGCATGCTAAGTCCCCAATCACTCGTTCAGATCTCGTATGCCATGATGAGGCAATGAACATTGTCCATTTTTCTTTTTTTCATGTGGGATTGAGATGAGACTATTGCGTCTTCCTCTCATCAGGAAAAAGATCATGAAAGTCTTGTTACCGTTATCTTTATGTATATTTCGTGTATAGCATCGCTTGTTTGATGGTACTTTATTAAGTCGAGACTCGCCTCGATCGGTTTCGACCAAATCCTTTGCCTCTTATCACTTCACTCCTCCCCGTGATCCTTTTTTTTTTATTTTCGTTTTCCGGCGGAGGAAGCGAAGGGCGAGCCGACAGCGGCTGAGGGTTAGGATCAAGGGTTGGTCGAGCGAGCTTGAGCTTCCTTTTCAGAAGTATTCGTCTAGTAAGGGAGGAACGGTTAGCTGTTAGGTAGGGCAGCTCTTGTAGCTAGCTCCTCAGGTCTTGTAGCTCTAGTTGGGCTAAGGGTTGGTAGCGCTTCTTGCCTTAGCTGGCAGCATTAGTCGCAATAGTCGATTGGTTGTAGGTTGCCTTAGTTTTATATGCAATCATACAATTGGGAATAAATATTGACTAAAGAAAAAAGATAAAAGTAAAAGAGAAAAACGCTAAAATAGATAGGATAGAGAAAACCCGGCATCTGAAGAAGCAGCTTTAGCTGCTCTTCTAGCAGCTAGGTCAGCTCTGTCAGTTCGGTCGGCTTGTAGCTTTTCCTTTTGCAGCAGTTAGGCAAGTGGTACCTTGCTGAGTCCCTTGGCGCATTAAGGGAAGAGAGGTAAAGTAAAGGCTAACTCCTTTGACTCCAGCTCCAGCTCCACAGAAGAGGGAATCGCTGATTGTATAGAGTGGGCTTTCGGTTGGGCTTGCTAGCGGGTGTGCATTCCTATTCCTTATGCACTTGGCTTGCTTCTTCAGTGCCTGCTTCGGGGAGTAGGACAAAGGAGAAGGGAGTAGTCACTTGACCTACGGAGAGGGTACGGTGTATTTTGACTGTTCTTCCTTTGTTGTTCCAGTTGCCTAAGCAATTTCATGCGGTTGAAGGGGAGTTTCGAAGGGAAAGGAAAGAGAAATAAGGACGGCGGTAATATTGAGTATAAAAAGGCGAGCAATTCATCCCCTGGCTCGTCCTCTTGTTGGTGTTGGTGCTGTTGTTGCTAACCCGATTGTTTCATAGTTGGCTCGCTCCGTATGCTCAAAAGGTAAGGCAAGCGTACAATCCCCTTTTCGCGTAGTCTGACGAAGCTCTGACGATTCCGATGTTGATTGCTTGGTTTCCTCTTCATCCTCTCTTCTCATCACCATAGGGGCTATCCGTGGATCCATGGCCAGTGTAGATTGCTTTTGTACCGGTCGATTCCATAGTCTGTAGAGCTAGTCACTCGAGTGGCAAAGAAAGGGGAGGAAATTTCAATTGCCAATACTCCTCTTCCAAATCAAGGAATATCTTCATTACTAAGTAAAAGGAAAGAGGAGAAGACCCCGCGGACTCGCTATATTGCCCCCCCTGCTCTTACAGCAGGTTGTAGGGATAGCAGAAGCTTGGTGACACGAATTCATTTTCTTTTTTCCCCAACTAACTCTGATTCTACTTCACAATTCTCTTTTCAATTTATCCTTTTTGCTACAAGACAATGCCGTCCATGGTTACCGACTCGCCTAGAGCCATAACAACAATGACAGCTCAAATCATGGTTGCCAAGGCGACAGCTCTTCTGCTCGGTATTAGTTGGCAGGGGTCGTACACGTCTTTTTGCTCAAAGGCCTCCATCACCCTATCATGAATCCCCCCGGAATGGAAGCATGGAAATCCTATATTCCTAATCTCGCACGCCGCCGCTTCTTGTATAGCGGTCACGTACTCTGGCGAGCAGCATGCTGTTGGTTGGTTGAGTAACTGCTCTGGAATGATAGACCACCATGCTCCGAATCCTAGCACCAAACAAGTGAGCAACACAAATCTCAAGTATCTTCCGTAAGCAGCTTGAAGAGCCTCGTTCATTCCAAAGGTTTTGATTCTATTTCCTGCTTCTGCAAAGGGTGGAAAAGGCTCATCTGCTCTCTTCGTTTTATTTCACGAAGACCTCTTTCCTGTAAATATATCTTTTCCTTTTCCCGGTCTTTTGTCCTGTAATAGCAGTCGCATCTGGAATATCGAATCTAGCTCTTAGCGGGTCTGGTCCAACCCCTCTTCTGTCTGATGACAATCGGGAATACCCTGCTAGCGAAGTAAGCAAGAAATCCATTATTTTTTAGTTTAATAAAAAGGCACACTTCTATTTTATAGCCTGTTCTCGACGGCTGTTTAGGAGACTGGAATTCCTTTAGTAAGATAGCTCATGAGTGAAGCTTTCAAACCAGTTCCTGATTTCAGGAGTTCATGAGTGCATGAGTCAAGGTGCGCTTCTCTTCCAATCGAATATATTCTATTAAAGCAAAGCCCAGAGGAGAAGTATACCAGTCCGGCGCAATCAGTTATCAACCAAACCATTCCTTTTGTTCTGCAACTGGATAGTCTCTCGAAACTGGTCAACTGGTAAATCCGGAACATTTCTTTATTGAAATAATTCCCCTTTAAAGACCGTAGCAAGGGCTCGCATCTGGCGGCATTTGCCCTACTGGCGGATTCAAAAAATCCTAACTCAAGAATAGGGATAGGTTTTTAATTTAAATGCTTGACTTTACTTTATATGTACGGGCTTTTGCTTTTAGACCCGATTTGTCGACTTCATCTGCCCTGCTCTTAGCTCGGGTTCTTGCAACATGGAATGAGGCGTCCCTTGTTCCTTCTTTCGCAATACTTCGTGTCTCCCATGCCCCGCTTCCTCCTTATGAGCTTGCTTTGGTGCCTGGTCCAAGGAAAGGTGACGGAACGGAATGAAATCTAAGATCTGTCTTCGAATAAGCAATCACAGTAGCTTCTTCATTTGCTTCTGCGGCTCCGCCCTTGTTTTAGATCTTCCATCTCTAGCATTGGCTAGCGAAGCAGTAGTGGCAGAGGTCGAGCTGGTAAGCTAGCTCATAGGGCTGGCTGTCGGATGCGCTAAGGCTGCTTGTTCTTTCGCGCTAGGAGCAGTATGCAAGCTAGGAGCCCTTCCTAGGTTGTGAGGCGATAGTGCCTGCTGTCGATAGGTAGCTCATCCCTTGCTTGGTAGTTCAAGGCGTAGGCGCTGTTGTCTTTCGTGAGTGTGGGTGTGAGGCAGGACTATCTGCTGCAAGTTCCTGTCTGGCGGATGCAGAATTTGTCTTCGGTCGATAGGTGGGCTCTGTTCCTGTTGCAAGTGCCCAAGCAGTAAGTAGGTGGAGCTCTTAGTGCTTGGTCCCTTCCTTGGGATAAAAGCCCCGTGTCCCTTCTAACTAGGAGAGAAAGCTCTGCGAGCTTCCCTTTTTTCTTTATGTGGATGGAAATGCCCGCCCGTTGTTCCAAACGCGTCTTGGAGAAAGAACCTCCGCCCGGGCGGGCTTCCCTACTATTGGATCGCGAACCGATGCCGTATGGAAGACTCTAACCACTGAGTGAAGTAGGTCAATGAGAGTTCCTATTCGATCCATTTTGTTTCTTCTTCAATTGATCATTGCTATGCTATTCCATGACTCCCACTAGGTGTAAAGTGACCCGGGGTTTTCGCCTCTACTATGACTGCTTCATAGATTTCTGTCTTTCTGTTACGCGACAGTATCACGGCAGCCGGCGCTCCGCGTTCATGATACGAGGGCGGGCGGTCGATAATGAAGAAAATCTTCAGTTACCGGTAAGCAAGGGAGGAAAACAGAGCTAAAGTTCTCTTTTCATAAAATAAAAAGAAGAGAGAATTGCTTTCTTTAGGGAAAGCGAAGCGTCACCAAAGAGAGAATGATTGTTTCTGTTAGTCGGTTTAGAGACTCTGTTCAAGCGAGTCAGG